ATACTAAAAATTAAAATGAAAAATAATTCAAATATGGGTGCTAATATAAAAGTAATAGTGCCTGATTTTTATGATATGATTAATAGGTTTAGAGTTTTTCGTAGAAAATTAACTAAGTGATGTCATCGATGGTTATGTAGAACTAACCATAAAGATATTGGTACATTATATTTTATTTTTTCAATTTGAGCTGGGCTTATAGGAACGGCTTTTAGTGTTATTATTCGAATGGAGTTAGCTATACCAGGAAAGATGCTCGATGATGGACAGTTATATAATTTAGTTGTTACTGCTCATGGTTTAGTTATAATTTTCTTTTTAGTAATACCTATGTTAATTGGTGGGTTTGGAAATTGGTTAATTCCCCTTATACTAAAAATCCCTGATATAGCTTTTCCACGAATAAATAACTTAAGATTCTGATTGCTACCAGTTTCTATGTTACTCTTGTTAGGGTCCTCTTATGTAGATGGGGGTGCGGGAACGGGTTGAACAGTATATCCACCTTTATCTTCTATTTTATTTCATTCAGGTTGTGCTGTTGATTATGTGATTTTTTCACTGCACGTGGGTGGTGTGTCATCAATTTTGGCTTCTATTAATTTTGCAATTACTACGGCATTAATACGAACCAGAGTAATAATTATTCTGCGTAGAAGAATGTTGGCTTGGTGTTTAGGGATTACTAGGTTTCTTTTAATTGTAGCTATACCAGTATTGGCAGGAGGTTTAACTATGCTTTTAACTGATCGTCATTTTAATACTACATTTTTTGACCCAATAGGAATGGGGGATCCAATCCTATTTATTCACTTATTTTGATTTTTTGGTCATCCAGAGGTTTATATTTTAATTTTACCTGCTTTTGGAATTATTTCTCATGTTGTAAAAGCAGGTGCTTCAAAATTAGAGTTATTTGGAAAGGTCCCCATGCTACACGCTGTAACTTCCATTGGGTTTTTAGGGTTCATTGTATGGGGGCATCACATGTTTACTGTCGGGATAGATGTAGATAGACGAGCTTACTTTAGAACTGTTACGTTTGTTATTGCTATTCCAACTGGTGTTAAGGTGTTTAGTTGAATTGCTACTTTAGCAGGGGGATATGTAAAGAATTGACCAATAATATATTGAGCAGGAGGGTTTTTATTTTTATTTACTTTAGGAGGTTTAACTGGTATTGTTTTAGCTAGTGCTTCTTTAGATGTTGTTCTTCATGATACTTACTATGTAGTAGCTCATTTTCATTATGTATTAAGAATAGGGGCAGTTTTTGCTATATTTGCTGGGTTCCATTATTGGTTTCCTTTATTTACTGGTGTAGGTATAAACCCGCTTTGAAGAAAAAGGCAATTTTTTAGAATATTTCTAGGTGTAAATAGTACTTTCTTTCCTCAACATTTTTTAGGGATAAGTGGTATACCTCGTCGTGTACAGGATTATCCAGATTCAATACACGGGTTTAATATATTTTCAAGTTGAGGATCGACCGTATCTTTAGTAAGATTGTTTCTGTTTTTATTTATTTTGTGAGAAAGATTATTAAGAAAACGTTGTTTAATTTTTCCAATGGTTCGATGTACGGAGTCTGAGTGGGGAGCCCGTGGATTTCCTCGTAGGTTTCATAATGAAGCTCAAAACCCATATGGGATAAGGTTTGAAGGAAGTAAATTACCTCGCCCTATAATAAAGTTAAAAACTAAGGATGAGTTAAAGAAGTAAGGAGTAGTATTTGTTTTAATTTGAATTAAACTAATAAGATAAGATAAAAGAAATAAATTAATTGGAAAAATAGATATATTTCAAACTAAAGGTTTGGAGGAGTTAATTATTTCTTATAAGGATTTATGAAAAATATAATTAAATATAAAAAATAAACTTGCAAGGGTTTTTGGTAATTTTAAGTTGTTAATTAAATTAAAATTAAGTTATATAATAGCTAAAAATAGTTAAAGAAAAAAAGGTTAAAAATAATTAATCTTAGTCCGCATAAATAGTATATTATAATACTATACCTAGGAGGTTTTCCCTTTAAAACAAAGAAAGATGTTAAACATATGAAGGGAAGTAAAATATTTGTTTTTCTTTTTAAAAATACTTTGATAGTAGAAAATAAAAAGATTAGTGTTTAACGGGAGCTGCAGTTTAGTTAACTTTACTATTTGAATACTTGGAGTATCTCAAAAGAATTTTTAGGGTTTCTTTACTGAAGTAGATAGTGTTTTTGCAAATAAAGTAAGAAATAAATATCTACCATAGTTCTCATAGCATGTTTGACGTGGCGGTTAAATTATGTCAGGTGCTAGAAAGAGTCAATTTCTATTTAACTTCTATATGGAGAAGGCGTTTTGGCGTGAAAAATGAAACAGTGCTTTACAGAGGCTGTTAAAATATCATGAGTGCATTATAGGCCGGGGGGGACTGTAATGTGAATAACAAAATGACTGGTTGGGAGGTGGCGAGAGTAATTCTTGTTACGAGTTGTTCATTAATAGAAATAGCCCTTCTGTAAGAGGGTTTACGTGAGCTGACCACGTTAAAAAATATTATTAAGATTTAGTAGGGGGGGGGAAAGGGGGGGGGTCCCCTAAAAATTCCTTTTTAGGACACCAAAAACTTTTTTATAAAAATGGAATAATATTAAGAAATTATATAATAGACTTCTATTATATAATTTCTTTAAAAATTAAAAAAAATTTAATATCTATTTTATATAAGTATAGTTCTCAAATTAGAAATTTAGAGTGGTTATATTATTAATTTAAAAGAATATAAAAAGTTTAAATTTATGTGCTTCTTATTTGCTTTTGAAAAGATAAAAGATGTTCTTAATTATCAAGACCTCTGTTTACAGGGTCACAGAGCATTTATGTAAATGATCTGTTTGATTATCCTGGGTACCGAGATGAGGCGTTAGCGTTGTCTCAAAGATCGGTACCCATAAGTTTTAATTGGTATGTTTAATAATTTAATATATTTACATCTTTTTTCTTTGAATTTAAAAAAATAAGACGAGAAGACGCTACTGTCTTCTTCTCGTCTTATTTTTTCCGGGATTTTAACCTACCATACACCGTAAATGGTAGGTTAAAATCTCGCCATTAATTTTAACTTGTTAAAATTTATTATATGATATATTTAAAAGAAAGAATATTTTTTGCGAAAACAATGCTTTAAGAATATTTTTTGCGAAAACAATGCTTTAAGAATATTTTTTGCGAAAACAATGCTTATGCTTGATAGTGTGAAATAAATTAGGGTAACTTGTTTTGAGAAATTTAGGCTTTTTGTGATAAATATTCTAGTAATTTTTTTTTGAAGGAAATCTTGTTAAGTTAGAGGTGTGGTCAATAAAATTGTTGCAAAATTAGTCGAAGATTTCGCAAAATTAGTCGAAGATTTCGCAAAATTAGTCGAAGATTTCGCAAAATTAGTCGAAGATTTCGCAAAATTAGTCGAAGATTTCGCAAAATTTAGTTGAAGATTTCGCAAAATTTAGTCGAAGATTTATAAGGACAAGTAGGGTACTATGTAACTATTAGAAAAGATTGTTAAGAATTAGTAAAGGAAATTAGTTAAAGAGTAGAAAGTAATAAAATTAAAAGTGTAGTATACCGAAAATAAATAGAAGCTTTATTCAACTAGGTTGGTGTTGTAGTATAAAAAAGTTTTTAAAATTTTGGTTTTTAAGAGGGAAATCAATGATTATTATATAAATATTTATACAAAAGAATAATAAATAGAGAAAAAATTTAGGATGCAGTAAGGGTAAATATTGTAGTATAAAAAAGTTTTTAAAATTTTGGTTTTTAAGAGGGAAATCAATGATTATTATATAAATATTTATACAAAAGAATAATAAATAGAGAAAAAATTTAGGATGCAGTAAGGGTAAATATTGTAGTATAAAAAAGTTTTTAAAATTTTGGTTTTTAAGAGGGAAATCAATGATTATTATATAAATATTTATACAAAAGAATAATAAATAGAGAAAAAATTTAGGATGCAGTAAGGGTAAATATTGTAGTATAAAAAAGTTTTTAAAATTTTGGTTTTTAAGAGGGAAATCAATGATTATTATATAAATATTTATACAAAAGAATAATAAATAGAGAAAAAATTTAGGATGCAGTAAGGGTAAATATTGTAGTATAAAAAAGTTTTTAAAATTTTGGTTTTTAAGAGGGAAATCAATGATTATTATATAAATATTTATACAAAAGAATAATAAATAGAGAAAAAATTTAGGATGCAGTAAGGGTAAATATTGTAGTATAAAAAAGTTTTTAAAATTTTGGTTTTTAAGAGGGAAATCAATGATTATTATATAAATATTTATACAAAAGAATAATAAATAGAGAAAAAATTTAGGATGCAGTAAGGGTAAATATTGTAGTATAAAAAAGTTTTTAAAATTTTGGTTTTTAAGAGGGAAATCAATGATTATTATATAAATATTTATACAAAAGAATAATAAATAGAGAAAAAATTTAGGATGCAGTAAGGGTAAATATTGTAGTATAAAAAAGTTTTTAAAATTTTGGTTTTTAAGAGGGAAATCAATGATTATTATATAAATATTTATACAAAAGAATAATAAATAGAGAAAAAATTTAGGATGCAGTAAGGGTAAATATTGTAGTATAAAAAAGTTTAACTTTAAGAATAAATACATATATATATATATATATATATGTTTTAACTTCTTATCAACTGTAGTAGTTAACTGTTGTTGACAATAAATAGATTTAACAAAAATGGTAATAAAGGTTTAAAAACTTTTGTAAACTGAAAAAAGAATAAGTTTACTTCTTCAGTAGGTTCTGCTGTTTATGATTTGCCAACCCCTGCTAATTTAAACAGAATGTGAAACTTTGGTTCTTTACTAATCGTCTGTTTAATGTCACAAATTGTAAGGGGTTTGCTGATAGCAGTTCATTATACACCAGAGGTAGGGCAAGCGTTTGAATCAGTAATCCATATTATACGAGATGTTAATGGTGGCTGGTTTTTTCGAAGGTTTCATGCTAATGGGGCTTCTTTTTTTTTTGCATTACTTTATTTACACATTAGTCGGGGACTCTATTTTCATTCGTTTCATTTACGTGGAACTTGGTTGTGTGGTTGGTTGATTTTGGTATTATCTATGGCTACTGCTTTTACAGGTTATGTTTTACCTTGAGGTCAGATATCTTTTTGAGGTGCTACTGTAATTACTAATTTATTTAGTGCAATTCCATACATTGGTAATAGAATTATAGAATGAATTTGAGGGGGCCATTGTATTGGGGATGCTAGACTAAAACGATTTTTTGTGATACATTTTTTATCTCCCTTCATTATTATATTATTAGTCGGGGTTCATATTATTTTTTTACATGAAACCGGATCTAGTAATCCTGCTGGTGTGGATACAGATGGGGATGTAGTCCCGTTCCACTCTTATTATCTTTTAAAAGATTTGGTAGGGATAGTACTAATAGAGTGGTGTTTAGTGTTACTATGCTTATTAAAGCCTGATTTATTCTTAGACCCCACTAATTTTATACCCGCTGATCCTATAAAAACTCCTGTTCATATTCAGCCTGAGTGATATTTTTTATTTGCTTACGCTATTCTTCGTAGGGTCCCTAGAAAATTAGGAGGGGTAGGTGCTTTAGCTGCGTCAGTTTTTGTACTTATTTTACCTATATTTTATCCTAAGAGAGTATTCCGGGGTGGAAGAATAAATGTTATAAGGCAGGTGATTTTTTTTGTTTTTTTAGGTAATTTTGTAGTTTTAACTTTTATTGGTATGTGTCCTGTAGAAGAACCTTTCATTACTATAGGAATCTATGCGAGAGTTTTTTATTTTTCATTTTTTATTCTCTATCCTTTGTCTTGATATGTTTATGAAGTCCATATAGGGTTTAAAAAAAGGTTTGATGATTCTATTAGAGAATATAATCTTTAACATAGTTATATTTAGAGCTGGTTTAGTTTATTTAAAATGTTGCTTTGTGGTAGCAAAGATAATGTTAGGTTAACTAGTTTCTTGTAGTGTAAAGTAACACACCGGTTTTTCACACTGGAGATGGATTCGTCCTGAGGGCTTTATTTTGGAAACTGGTTACTTTGAACTTAACTTAAGAGTGTTCGAATCACTCAAAAGCCTATTACTAGAGATTTATTTAGAATATTTGATTCAGGTTGGGGAGGTTCTAACTTATTTTGTAGTGTACCCGTGTGATTAATGAGAATTTTAATTATTTTATTAAGATTTTCATTTGTTTCTTTTTATTATGATATTAGATACTTTGAGGTGATAATGTCTGCGGCAGCAGATACAATTTTTGAAGCTATTTCTGATAAGGCTAAAATTTTCTCTGGTTTAGGTCATATTATTAGGAGATTATTTTTAGTTTTACTACCACTATGTGTAATAGGGTATCTTCCTATAAGATTTTCATTAGGGGCGCAGATTTTTGTAACTACAAGGTTATCTTTTCCTTTCTTTTTTATAACGGTAGGAATAGGATTGTCTCCCAGTTGATACTTAGGAGTAGTTAAAACAGTTAATGATGGAAGGTCTTTTCCTATTAAGTTTTTAGTAGTTATTTCAGAGTTAGTAGGGTTAGCTTTACGTCCATTTACTTTAGCCATTCGGATAAGATTGAATTTGGCCGTTGGAAGAGTTATGTTGAAGCTTTTTACTTCCTTTAGTGCAGGTTTATTTTTTCCATTTACATATAGAATTTTCAGTTTAGGAGGACCAATCCTTCTAGGATTGGGTTTTGGAGTATTTAGAGTGTTATTCAGTTTTTTTGAGTTGTGTATAGCAGTAGTTCAATCAGTTGTTTTTATTGTCTTAGTGATTTCTTATTGTGGTGACGTAGTTATTAAGCCAGAGTAAACTATTTTCATGAAAAAAAGTTAATTGAGTATTTTATAGGTGAATTCTCTAACGTTACATGTTTTTACAGAGTGATAGTTCCTCTTCTTTTTAGGCTAAGATTAAGAAGATTATTAATATTGTTAGGATGTGTTGTAAGACAAAAGTGGCGTTATGAAAAAGAAAAGTTAACAAGATTTGAGTGTGGTTTTGACCCTATAAGAAGAACTCGAAATCCTTTTTCTCTTCGATTTTTTTTATTAGCTTTACTATTTTTAGTGTTTGATTTAGAGATGCTATTGTTGTTTCCTTATATTCTTAGGATCAGAGTGGTAAGAACGGTAATAAGAGTTACTAGTAAGCTTTGTGGTTTTGTTTTTCTTTTAGTTTTGGTTGTGGGATTACTTCATGAATTAAACGAGGGGAGATTGGATTGAAAAAAAGATTAACACAGTGGCTGTGTGAAAAAGAAAAATTTTTAATTTCCCTAAATGAATACGAAATTCTGGAGTAAATCCTTTGGCCCGGAACATATCTTTGTTTTATTTTTCAATCTCTTTGTGATTTACTTTATTTTTAGTTTATAGTGGTATCATAAGAGGTTCTATATTGGTTTTAGAATTGGAGATTAGAGAAAAAATGTTAGGGGAAGTAGGGTTTTGTATAGTTTTAGATTGGGTTTCTTGTATATTTGTTGCTAGAGTGGCTTATATTTCTGGTTGTGTAACTTTATTTAGTGCTTTTTACCTTTCTCATGAAACATTTTTAAAACGGTTTCTTATTATTTTACAGCTTTTTGTTTTATCAATAATGGTGCTTATTTTATTTCCGAGATACTTAGGTTTAATAGTAGGTTGAGATGGGTTAGGAGTTGTATCTTTTCTATTGGTAGTATACTATATAAACAATAGTTCTTTGTCTGCGGGGATGATTACAGCTATAATAAATCGTGTTGGTGATGTCTGTTTCCTATTAACAATTGGTTTAATAAGAAGATGTCTAAGTTATGGTTTTTGAAGAGCGTTTTTATTTGTTCTACCTTTTCAAGGAATACTTTTATTAGCAGGAAGAATCACTAAGAGTGCTCAAGTTCCGTTTTCTGCCTGGTTACCTGAAGCAATAGCTGCTCCAACACCGGTTTCTACTTTAGTTCATTCATCTACTTTAGTAACGGCTGGGGTATATGTTCTAATTCGATTTAGAGATTATCTTGGAGAAATTGAGATATTTGTACTATCTTCACTTTCCATGTTAACTATACTTTTAGCTGGAAGTAGAGCTTGTGTAGAAGTAGATATTAAAAAAGTCGTAGCGTTATCAACTTTAAGACAAGTCGGTATAATAGTTTTTGTAGTCAGAATAGGGGCAAATGAGGTAGCTTTTTTTCATTTATTGGTTCATGCTTTTTTTAAAGCTTTAATATTTATGTGTGTAGGGGGTGTTATTTTCTATAGAGGTAGATGTCAAGATGGGCGTTTATTAGGGGGGTCATGGTTTAAGTTACCCTTTACAACTAGTTTTTTTTTATTTAGGAACTTATCCTTAATAGGTTTTCCTTTTTTATCAGGGTTTTATTCAAAAGAGTTAATTATTAGGTTGTGTTTACATGAAAATTGTAGGATAATAAGTTTTATATCACTGTTAGTATCTTTAATATTAACTATTTGTTATTCAGCACGTATAATTAAATTAGTAATTGAAGATACTGGATCAGCTATACTATTTTACTGCAGAGTAGAGGATAAATACTATCTAGAATCAATGTTCTTAATAGGCTTTGGTGCTGTTGGAGCTAGGGTTCTAATACAAGCATTTTTAATAAGGTTTGTAAAAGTAACGTGGGTAAAAACTGATTTTTTCTACTGTGGATTTATTTTAATTATTTCTATCTTCTTGAACTCTTTGTTATTTTATATAGTAAAAGCAAAAGTTGAAAAGACTTTTTTAGTTTTTTCTATTTTAAAGATATTTTTAGGAAGAATATGGTTTTTAAAGAGAATTAGCGGTAGTTTAATTAGATCTAAATTTTTGACAATAGTTTCGAAATGGATCAGGTATGTAGAAATAGGTTTGATTCGAGGTTATATTTGGCGGTTAGGGGTTCAAAATTTATTTATAACAATAAGCAATAATATCCGAAAGATTAATTTCAATTTTGTAGGGCTAATTTTATTTTACTCCTTATGTTTTATAAGGTTAGTACTATTATAGATTAAATAATGGAAGGATTGGAAAGGCGTCTGTAGAAGTGCTAAGTTGTAACCTTAGTTATGGTTGATTACCCCTTTTCACAAAACAAGAGTAAACTAATTAAGTTATCTGGCTCATGCCCGGAATATGAAAAATGACTTTTCCTCTTGTTAATAAAAATTAGAATTGGATTTTGAAATAGGGTAGTTTAAAAAAAAATGTTGGATTGTCAATCCTAAGATATCTCAGATGATTCCTGTTTAGTTGTAGGAATAGAGCAATAGTCGTCTAGTTTATGACTAGAACTTATAATAATTTCTTATAATTCTTGAGTTTTTAATTGTAGTTTTTTCTTTAAGTTGTATTACGGTTTTAGTTAAGTATAATCATCCAATATATTATGGTATAGGTTGAGTATGTTTAGTAATTAATATTAGGGCAATACTATCTTCTTACAGAGGAGTTTATGGGTTTACTTTGTTTATAAGGGTAGTTAGGGGGGTTTTAGTAGTGTTTGCTTATAGAATTTCTTTAAGACCTTTAATTTTAAGAAAAAAACAAAGAAAAGAAATTAAAGTAAAACCACGTGTAAAAAATCTTGATTGAGATTTAATTTTTTATTTTAAGCGGGTTTTGATTCCTACTGTTTTATCTTGTATATTTTTTAGGCTATATTTAATTATATTGAGTGTAACACCTAAAGTTAGAGAAGGTTGGTTTTCAACTATTTTATACATAAGAAGTGATTGAGCTTTAGGAATAGTTTTACTAAGAGTTATGTTATTTTTGGTAATAGTATTTTGTGTTAGAGTTGCATCTAAACTCAAGGGGGCTTTAATTAAATAAGTTTTTGGAAGAATATTCATATATATATATATATATATAGTTTTGGTAGTTTAAATAGAATATAGCTTTGAAGAAGCTTAGGTGGTTGTCGACCTCAGAACAAAGAGTGTTAAGTTATATAGACTTTAATATTTCAAGTATTAATGAGGTTAATACCACACTTTAAGGGTAAATGGCGTAGGAAGAGCGTGTATGATTTCGGCTCATAAGGTACTAATTTGTTTTACTCTATTTATTTTATTATAGAAAGATATTAAAAATTTTTTAGGTTTTAGTTTATTAAGAATTCTTGACTGTTAATCGAGAGGAAGCATTAAAGCTAAACTTAGTTAAGGATGATATGTTAAATTTTAAAGATTTATTATTTAGTTAAAGTGAGCTGGTACTTTAAGAAAAAGGTTAGTTTTGCGTTCTAATATTGGTATTTTTATCTCAGTTTGTAGAGAAGGGTAGGTCATAAAGAGACTTCTAATCTTTTTTATGGGCAGTTCGACTCTGTCCCTTTCTTTGTTGCACGAACAGGGTATCAACTTTTATCTCGAAGCTCTTGGCCTGTAGAGGTGGCTATCGGTGTGTTAGGGATCACTAGTGGGGCTGTAATATTTTTTCATGGAGAAATAGGACAGGCCATTAATTTATTATTAGTCATATGCGTTTTAGTTCTTTTACATGGAGTAGTTCGTTGGTGAACAGATATAATTTTTGAAAGAACTTATAAAGGGCAATATACTTCTCTTGTTATTTTTAATATTCGTTGAGGTTTTAAATTGTTTGTTGTTTCTGAGGCTTTCTTTTTTGCATCTTTTTTTTGGGCATGGTTCTATGCTGGTATTGGAGAAGCTAGGGTCGGTGACTCTTTAGGAACGTGACCACCTATTGGTGTGAAGGCTATTTACCCTTGACGGGTTCCGTTTTTAAATCTAATTTTATTAGTAACTTCAGGTGCTTTCTCTCAAAGAAGAAAGTGGATTATCAAGAGGCATGGAAAAGAGAAAGATATCAAAAAGAGACGTTTTTATCAACTATATGGCTTGTTTCTTTTAAGAGTTGCTATGATTTTAGGAGTGTTATTCGTTTATGTTCAGGGTCAAGAGTACTATACGTGTTCTTTTACAATTGCTGATGGGGTTTTTGGTTGTAGATTTTTTCTATTAACAGGGTTTCATGGAATACATGTAATGGCCGGGTTAGCATTTTTGTTAGTTTGTTGGTTTCGAATTTTATTACATCATTTTAGGTATCGGCATTCTTGTGTTGGCTTAGTTAATGCTGTGTATTATTGGCATTTTGTAGATATCGTGTGGATTCTGCTATTTGCAGGGGTGTATGTCTGACCTCATAAATTGTTGACGGGAACTTTCTTCCCAACTTATTAATTTTAAAATTAACTTATGATGTATTCGCCCGTGGTACTTTGTTGGTGTTTCCTTTGAATATACATGGTATTATAGAGAAAAGTGAGAGGACTATGATTGTAGGGAGAATAATTAGGAATGGTAAGTGAGGTATATTTACTTAGATTAATAAATATTAAATAAGTAAAAATATAGTTAACTTTTACACGAGCTTAATAGGAGTTTTAATAACTCTCCTTTAGTTTTAACCACCATTGAAAATATTGAGTGACCACTTTTTAACTTCGTTTTAATTACAGAAAGATACTAAATGATGCTAGACTCTCTTATATAGGGTTGTTTAGTTGAAATCTAAGACGGGTTAGATAAAGCTCCTCTATTAAAAAAGGGTTCTTTTTGGCCTCAACTCCAGTATAGGGTATTGATAAATTATGGAGATATGGAATAAGCATGAGGAAGATTAGGCGGGATTAATATCGGTGCCAGCATTCGCGGTTAAACCTATACCATCAAGCCAACATTATTGGTCGTGTCAGAGAGAAATTATAATTAAAACACCTTGATCTATGTAAGAAACGGTAAAATGTAACTTAAACTGAATAATTAAAGTTATTTCGGTATTGGTGGATTAAAGTTAGTTTTTAAAATGGAACCTAATAAGGCTGCAACTAGAGACAGGGATTAGTACCCCTTTATTAAAGTTTTTAAATTGATGTGCGGATACTACGAGCAAAAGTGCTTAAAACCCAAAAAGGCTGGCGGTGTTTCAAATCCAGTTAGGGGAACTTGGCGATTAAATCGATGAACCTCGCAAATCTTACCTTTAGTTGTCTTTGCATACCGCCGTTGAGAATTGCAGTAGTGGATAAAGAACATTACACAATATTTAAGAGAAAGTGAATTATTAGTGTAGAAATTCGTTTCAATAAAAATTCAGGTACACGTGTAGGATCTAAAGGGTTTAGCTGAGTTACAATTTTAAAGAAAAACGGACTATAAATTAAAATTTATAGATAAGGTGAACTTATTAGTAAAACTTTATTATTTATGAAGTTTGAATAGTGTTATGAGATGCGTACAAATCGCCCGGCACCTCTGTATACAAAAAATCGGAGTAAGTCGTAACATAGTAATGCTAGTAGAAACTGGTGTTAAGTGTAGTTAAAGTGGCAGAAAAATGTATTAAATTTAGGATTTAAAGATGGAATATTCCCTTTAACAGTTAGAATAGTACTGGTAAGAGTAATTATATTAATTAGAGTAGCCTTTTATATTGTAACAGAACGAAAGGGTTTAGGAATACTACAACTACGTTTAGGTCCAAATAAGGTAGGGTTTAAAGGCTTTGTACAGTTTTTAGCTGATGGTGTGAAGTTGTTTACTAAGGAGATAATTACTCCTTTTCAAGCTAGAGAGGTTTTATATATTGTGGGTCCTATAGCTTGTTTTACTTGTGCTTATAGTTTATGGGTTTTATTTCCTTCAATTTTTATACCAATACGGGTGGTTTTAGGCTTACTACTTTTTATTTGTATTTCTTCTGTTTCTGTGTATGGGGTTTTTTTAACAGGGTGGTCATGTGACTCTTCTTATAGTTTTTTGGGGGCTATACGTGCCATTGCTCAAAGGGTTTCCTATGAAGTTTTTCTTAGAACTTGTCTATTTTGTCCATTAGTTTTAGTAGGAAGATTTGAGTTAATTGAGTCTCGGAAAATGCCTTTTCCTAGTGTTCTTTTAGGACTTGAAGTTATATTATTATGGTTAATTTGTGTCTTAGCTGAAACTAATCGAGCTCCATTCGACTTTGTAGAGGGTGAGTCTGAGCTAGTGGCTGGATACATAGTGGAATTTGGGGGAGTGAGATTTGCATTATTAGCTTTAGCTGAGTATAGGAATATAGCTTTTATAAGAATACTATCTGGCTGCTTATTTTTTAGTTCTTTTACTTTTAGCCCATTAGTAGAAAGTGTTTTTTTTGGAAGGTTTATGGTATTAATTATGTATTTTATAGTATGAGTTCGTGGTGTGGTTCCTCGATATCGTTATGATTTACTTATAAGGCTGTGTTGAAAGGTTTTACTTCCTTTATGTTTATGCTTATTCATAGTGTTTAGCAGGATTTGGGTTGAAATAGATTGTCTAATTAAGGGGTTTAAAAGCTAAATAAATTAAAGGTATAACCTTATGTATCGGGGGTTTTAGTGAGATTATCTGGGCTAGCTAGAGGTTTGTGCAGGATTATTGGAGTTTTTATTTCTCTAAGAAGCTTAAGTTTATTAGGAATCTGAGTTGGAATTGAAGTTAATTTTATAGGGGTGCTTTGTTTCTTAAGTGGGTCAAGTGTAGAAGAAGCAGAAGGAACTATAAAGTATTATTTAGCACAGGTATTAGGGTCTTGTTTTAGTGTGATAGGGTTCTTAATAATTATAAATGGTGTAGGAGTGAGATATACTACTTCTTTTATTTTAATTGGAATATTGATAAAATTAGGTGCATTCCCTTTTCATTTTTGGGTAGGGCCTGTAGTTAGGAAATTATCATGAACTGGTTGTGTTATAGTTATAATTATTCAAAAAATTGTTCCTTTATGAGTAGTAAGAAACTTTATATTTACAGGGGAGGAAATAAGGTGTGTTGAGTTCTTATCCGTTTGTACATGTGCAGCAGGGTCTTTAGGTGGGCTTGGTGTACTAAATTACCGTGTTTTAATAGGGTTTTCTTCAATTCAACACAACGGTTATCTTCTTCTTCTAAGGTGTAGAAGAAGGTGATCTCTTTGGGTATACTTTATTATTTATAGGATTATTAGTTCTTTTATAATACTAAGTTTATGAGAAGAAAATGTTTCGAGGTTTTTGGATTTAACTAATAAAAAAGGAAGAAATAATTTGTGAAGGGTGTGGTGAATTAGTATATATTTCTTATCTTTAGCTGGTTTACCCCCCTTTACAGGATTTGTTTTAAAAAGATATTTTTTAATATCTTGTTGGGATTGTACTAGAATTGGCTCTGCTTTGTGTATTTTAACGTCTATTGTAAGATTATTTTTTTATTTAAGGGTAGTTTTAAGGATGTCTATTTTTTGAGGGAGGGTAGTATCTTGAATAAACAAAAGAAAAGAGGCTTTTAACTTTAATATTTTTATTAGGGTGGTATTAAATTTAGCTCTTGGACCTATTTTGTTTATAGCTTCTAGGCTTTAAAATAGGAAAGTAGTCATTTATTTGATTATCAAATTAATTATATAAAAATAAAAGTTGGAGTTAGAGTTTGATTATATTTATTTAGGTATTCTGTATTTATAATTCTTGTGGAAGAAAAACATTTTATGAATATTTTAATTCTATTTAATATGTTGGTTTCAAGAATTTTTGGTTTTTGTATTTTTTCTGGATTAATAGCAGAAAATCTTATGGTAGGCTATTTAGCTATTACTATTTTATGTGTTGATGTTATAGATATTGTAATAGGGTTATCATTACTTGTGAATACTAGACGTTTTTCAAGAAAAATAAGTGTTAAACCCTTTAGTTTTATGAATTTTTAGAAGACTTTAAATTTATTTTATGGTAGGTACTATGCCAGAAAAAATGGGCTATCTTGATGAGATAGAAAATGGGATCTTCTCCTTAGTGCTTAGCTAAAACCAATATAAAAAAAGTTGTGTTGATCAATAGTAAAGTTATTTAAGTTAGGATATGAAATCAAATAGGGTTTCCAAGCCCAGGAACGGAAATAGCTTGCCGTTTGTTTTGTTATCATGATACTGTAATAGTAGTGGTTATTACTGTACTTGTAGGAGTAGGCTATTTCTTAAGATTATTTTTGTTTACTTCTTTATTTATAAAAGGTAGATTAAATCGAACTATTAAAAAGAATGAGGGACTTGAGATTGTTTGGACTGTAACCCCATTCTTTTTTTTATGTTGAATTGGTGCAATTTCTTTAGTGAACTTATATGAAATAGAAGTAGGTGATTATGTTACTTTTACGTTAAGTGTAATTGGCCATCAATGATACTGAGAATATCATTATATTTTAGATACTAACTTATACATTAAAAGGCCAGATGATATTTATAGTTCTGGACTTAAGCAGCATTTTAATGGAATAATATTAGCAATTGAGAAATATAAGCAGGTTGAGGCTGGTAGACCTAGAGAAATAATAAAGAGTCTAATATCTTCATACCCTGGGAGATTTAAGAGTGCATATTTTTTTCATTTATTAGAAAATATAGCAGAAGTACATAAAATGTATTTTAATACTGCTATAGAGCATGCTTTTAAAACTATGAAAGCTGGTGAGGGTTTATATATAATACAAAAAACTGTAGAGGCGGTATTAGAAGACTTTCGAAAGATTGGTGATCGGTTAATAGAACTTTGCTTTAATGGTGTGGTATCTAAATGGTTAAAATCTAATTATGAAACTGAGCCTATAGTCTCTGAATCAGGAAAAAAAGTTCCTGGGCCTTGAGAAGCAGGTTTATGGGAGCTTTTTGTAAAGGGAGATTGGACTCTGCGATATGATTCTTATATTGTACCTGAGAGAGATTTTAGTGCAGGAGGGGATTTATATAGATATGGAGGGTTTCGTCAGCAAGAAGTAACGGATCCTGCTTTTTTATGTTGTGGGGTAAAAAATGAGGTTCTTGTTTCTTCTGCAGATGTAATTCATAGATGAGGAGTCTCTGAATTAGGTGTAAAAGTAGATGCAATTCCAGGCCGAGTTAGAGCTGTAAGAGTTGAGCCTTCTTTTCCTGGTGTTTTTTATGGGTTTTGTTATGAATTATGTGGACCTAACCATAGAGAAATACCTATTTGTGTTATTGTTCTTCTATATGAAAGTTTAGTTGAAAAAATGAAATGAATAATTAGTCACTCTGATGAGTTGAAGGAATTGTTAAATAGAAGAGTATCTTCTATAACAGAAAGAACAAGAGAGGATTTAATAGACCAACCTCCTGTTTATGATCCTGGTTCATTTCCTAAAGATTCTATAAAAGAATATTTATCATTTGGAATAGTATTTAGAACTGAGTTCCCTGATGTAGAATTTTTTAATTTAGTTAGTAAAGGTGTTAGGAGGCCTAAGGTTTTACCCGAATTAAAAGGATTAGCTTTAGAGTGTCTAACTATAGAGGACAGATCTAATCTTCTCAGAAAAGTGACACGGTATGTTAATGGGTTAAATGAGGCTGAAATTTCATTAAAAGGGGGGCAAGAGTTTTCTAATAAAATTAGAGAAATTTCAAAATCTCATCTTGAAAAAATTAATCAAAGATAACTATAAAATTAGTTAACTTTATATACTCTAGTTATTTTTATAAATCAAGTTATAGTTTATTAAAAATATTAGTTTTGGGAATTAAAGAAGTGAAATTTTTCATTGACTTGATAAAAATTTTTAAATTATAATCTTACAGAAGAAAGAAAATTAAGTATTTTAGAAAGTTTGTATTGATAAAGAAAGTAGTTTATATATCCGAGAGGAGAAATAAACTAAATTAATAAAATTTGTTAATTAAGTTCTTTTTGTATCATGATTTATAAAGTGAAAAAAAAGAGTATTTTTCCCGAAAACTTTAGAGCTACTATTTTTAGGTTAATTGTTGCAAAAATTAATTGGAGTTAATAGTAGGAGTGATATGCTTTTCGAAAAGGTTGATAGCTGGTTAGGAGGAAAATATATTAAAGTGTAGAGGTGATTGTGTTGAAGTCTATAGGTATTTGGTTAACTATATTCAATATCACTATTGAGATTCTCTGGGAGAAGCTAGGGAATAAATATTAGTTTAGAAAAATTAAGTAGGGTTTAAAGTGTCTATCTTATAAAAAGTTAGTAATAAGGTTGTTTTTATAAAGTGTTTATTTAGTACCTTCTGGCTCTTATTAATATTATAAGTTTCATAAGTATAAAATCAGTAGTTATCAAATAATTTGGTATATAGCAGATAATGCTAATAAATTAATTAAAATAATTACACTAACTTAATAAAATAGGTAATATTAAACTTGAGTAAGTAATTTTTAGATTTAATTTTTATAAGATGAGGTAATGGAAATATTCTTTTAAGGAACTCGACAAATAAGTTCTTCGCCTGTTTAATAAAAACATGGCTTCTTGATTTTTCTTATAAGAAGTCGGGCCTGCCCGGTGATAATGATTAAACGGTTGCGACGAGAGTTGTACTAAGGTAGCGCGATAAGTTGTCTTTTAATTGAAGAATGGTATGAAGGGTTTGACGCGGAACGATTGTCTCTAAAGAAAAAAATGAAGTTTCCTTTTAAATGAAAAGGTTTAAGTATAATTAAAAGACGAGAAGACCCTGTCGAGCTTGATTAGGTTAAGAACAAGTGCTAGGTTTAAAGAAAATAAAGAATAGAGAGGCTTTACTAATATTTAGACTTAGTAGTTTATTAGCTGAAAATTAGTTGGGGCAACTGGCTTTAAAATAACATAGCTAAGAAACTAATGATCCTTTTTGAAAGAAAAATAGCAAAAGCTACCGCAGGGATAACAGCGTAATTTTTCTTGAGAAACCTTATCGAGGGAAAAGTTTGCGACCTCGATGTTGGATTAGAAAAACTTCTTGGTGCAGAAGTCAAGATATGTAAGACTGTTCGTCTTTTTATTTTCTACATGATCTGAGTTAAGACCGGCGTGAGCTAGGTCGGTTTCTATCTTTATTTTTTACTTCCATTGTACGAAAGGATCCGGATGTAAAGTTTAACTTTTTTTGCTTTGGCTAATAAAATTAGCAGTGCCTCAGTTTGCGCCCATGTTCTTTGGTTTAGTATTTTTTATAATTTGGATGGACTATTTGTCAAAATTTTGTTTATTATGGTGAAGTGGAAAACGGTCTTATAATTTTTAAATGGTTGTTAGGTATAGGATAGTAGTAATAGTGTTATGTGTTTTGATAAGGTTGGGGTTAGCAGATGTTAGCTGAGTTATTCTAGTAATAAGGGTGGCGATGTTGGTAACACTATTAAGCTACTCTGGCTATTCTTACACTCTTCAAAGAGAATGGTTAGGCGTTGATGACATAGGGATTCTTATAGTGTTGCTCTCGTTAGTAGTGACAGTAATAAGAATAGTAAGTAGAAATAAGGAGTTGCGAAGGGATAATGTTAGATTGTATAAAGGGTTTAGCGCAGCAGAAATAATTATGTATGTATGTCTTGGTAGGGTACTTTTCTTTTCAGCATGTAACTGAATGGATTTTTTTTTTTTTTTTGAGGCCTCTTTAATCCCAACATTTTTTTTGATCGTTAAGTGGGGTTATCAACCAGAGCGCTTAGAAGCAAGAATATATATAATGTTATATACTGTGGGTTTTTCTTTACCTTTACTAATAGGACTTATATTTTTTTGATCAAGGATAAGAAGTGACATGATATTGTTGGCTAAAATACTCGGGAGATTTAGATACTTTGAAATAAACTGAACTTGGTTATTAATGTCTCTTAGGTTTTTAGTAAAGTTACCTATTTATGGTATACATGGGTGATTACCTAAGGCTCATGTAGAAGCACCTCTCAGAGGTTCCATGATGTTAGCAGGGATTCTATTGAAATTTGGGGGCTATGGACTGATTCGCTTTATATGGTTTAGAGAGGTGCCCTTAGGAGGGTGTATAGTATTGGTTTTTTCTTTGAGGTTATGGGGGGGTCTTTTAAGGAGATGCATTTGTTGCTGCCAAAGTGATTTAAAGTCCCTTATTGCTTATTCTTCTGTTGGACACATATGTATAGGGTTATGTAGTCTCCTAACCATGTATAGGGTTGGAAAATTATCTTGTGTATGTATGCTTTTCTGTCACGGTTTGTGTTCTCCAATCTTATTTTCATTGGCGGCTAGTTCCTATGATTTTTGTAATTCTCGTAGAGTAATATTAAGAAAAGGGGTGCTTCGTATTTTTCCATTTATTTCTATAGCTTGGTTTATTGCGTGTGTAGTTAATATGGGGTTTCCACCCTCTTTAAATTTTTTCAGTGAAGTATTTTGCTTAGGAAGAATGCTTTGAATAAATCCAGTAGGGGGAGTAATCAGTGGGCTAACTTGTTTAGTTGCTGGTGCGTATTGTCTTATTATATATAGAATAGTTAATCATGGGGTTAGAAGGGAGATAGTAAATTGCCCTAATTTAAATATGAGGGAACGCTATATTTACTGTTGTGTCTTTGCATTTTATATATTATTTGGTGGGAGGTTATGTTTAGATATATTTTTTGTATAAGTCCTAGCTTTCGTAGCTTAAGAAAAAGCATGGGGCTTTTAACCTTGTGATGCATATGTGCCGAAAGTTCGAGAAATAGCATAAATAAGTGTGTTTTGCTTACAACAAAAAGGTGGAAAAATTTCCTTTCTTGTATTAAAACTTGATAAAAGTTGAGGTGGCAGAAAAATGCGTCGAGCTTAAGTTTCGGAGATGAGAATTATTCTCTCTTGACATAGTAGTAGTATAAATAGTATTACTGTCTTCCAAACAGTGGGTTCGGTGGGTCGACTACTATAAAAACAGAATGGTGTGTAAGGGCACGCAGAGCTTTGGTCTCTGAAGAGCACGGTCAAACGAGCTTCTGTTATTAATTATATAAAATTAGATGTTGAGTATTTTTGGGTTAATAGTTAATATACAAATAATAAAGGTCTTGTAAACCTTAGTAAGCTTAGTCTTTAATCCTGGCTTTTTAGTTTAAATAAAACGTTGAATTGCAAATTCAAAGATAGATTACTAGAGGCTTGAATAAGTAAAACTATATAAAAATTTACTATTAGGTAAGATAAATTTATAAGAATAAGATTTTTGCACTAAAGGTGCAAAGGGTTAAAGTTAAAATTTTTGTAGAAAGCTTTAATTGGTATTTAAACTTAATTTAAGTGGAGG